AGAACCCAAGTACTCTCTTGCGGATCCATGAAACAACTCTCAGAAATCTTTTTCCCTTTTGGAAGATACAGGAGCGAAACAATCAACCTATTTCTATTGGAAGACCAAAAAGATTCTTCCAATGTCTCCTTTCTGGGTCCAATGGAATTCATAGGTATAGGAAGAAGCCCCATCAAATAGAGATTTTTTCTTTCGACCATCTTTCGATTGTTAATACGAGATATAAGGACCACTACTACAAGCAGTACTACACCTTTGATCGTGAAATATCGATTGCTTGTTGCACCCTGTGAATCACGTGAAAGTAGGATACTCCAAATTCGGGGGTCAAAGAGTTTCATAAAACGTTCTTGGTGGAAAAAAATGTGAGTGAAAGATCCCACTGAATCGAATTTGATCCATGAATCTAAGAAATAGTGAGAATTCTTGATCTCTCTCAATATCTCTCTCAATTCGAATATCCAGGATTTGAATTGATGTCGTTTCATTGATTCCTCCTAAAGATTTCATTTCAATTGGAATTTGGTTATTCACGATGTACGATGATTCCTGTTAAGCATCCATGGCTGAATGGTTAAAGCGCCCAACTCATAATTGGCAAATTCGTAGGTTCAATTCCTGCTGGATGCACGCCAATGGGAACATCCAATAAGTCTATTGGAATTGGCTCTGTATCAATGGAATCTCATCATCCATACATAGCGAATTGGTATGGTATATTCATACCATAACATATGAACAGTAAGAACTAGAATTCTTATCGATACTGGAACTCATAGGGAATAAAATGGATTTATGGATGGAATCAAATATGCAGTATTTACAGAAAAGAGTATTCGGTTATTGGGAAACAATCAATATACTTCTAATGTCGAATCAGGATCAACTAGGACAGAAATAAAGCATTGGGTCGAACTCTTCTTTGGTGTCAAGGTAATAGCTATGAATAGTCATCGACTCCCGGGAAAGGGTAGAAGGATGGGACATACAATGCATTACAGACGTATGATCATTACGCTTCAACCGGGTTATTCTATCCCACCTCTTATAGAGAAAAGAACTTAAAGCAAAAGACTTAATAACACGGCAATACATTTATACAAAACTTCTACCCCGAGCACACGCAATGGAGCCGTAGACAGTCAAGTGAAATCCAATCCACGAAATAATTTGATCTATGGACAGCATCGTTGTGGTAAAGGTCGTAATGCCAGAGGGATCATTACCGCAGGGCATAGAGGGGGAGGTCATAAGCGTCTATACCGTAAAATCGACTTTCGACGGAATGAAAAAGAGATATCTGGTAGAATCGTAACCATAGAATATGACCCTAATCGAAATGCATACATTTGTCTCATACACTATGGGGATGGTGAGAAGAGATATATTTTACATCCCAGAGGGGCTATAATTGGAGATACCATTGTTTCTGGTACAGAAGTTCCTATATCAATGGGAAATGCCCTACCTTTGAGTGCGGTTTGAACTATTGATTTACGTAATTGGAAGTAACCAATTAGGTTTACGACGAAACCTAGGAATCGATCACTGATCCAATTGGAGTACCTCTACGGGATAGACCTCAACAGAAAACTGTTGAGTAACGGCAGCAAGTGATTGAGTTCAGTAGTTCCTCATAGAAAATTATTGACTCTAGAGATATGGTAATATGGAGAAGACAAAATTGTTTGAAGCGCGCACAGAACCGGAAGCGCCCCTTGTTTCAAAGAGAGGAGGACGGGTTATTCACATTTCATTTGATGGTCAGAGGCGAATTGAAAGCTAAGCAGTGGTAATTAGAAAGACCCCCCGGGGAAAAATAGAGATGTCTCCTACGTTACCCGTAATATGTGGAAGTATCGACGTAATTTCATAGAGTCATCCGGTCTGAATGCTACATGAAGAACATAAGCCAGATGACGGAACGGGGAGACCTAGGATGTAGAAGATCATAACATGAGTGATTCGGCAGATTTGGATTCCTATATATCCACTCATGTGGTACTTCATCATACGATTCATATAAGATCCATCTGTCTAGATATCATCATATACATCTAGAAAGCCGTATGCTTTGGAAGAAGCTTGTACAGTTTGGGAAGGGGTTTTGATTGATAAAAAAGAAGAATCTACTTCAACCGATATGCCCTTAGGCACGGCCATACATAACATAGAAATCACACTTGGAAAGGGTGGACAATTAGCTAGAGCAGCAGGCGCTGTAGCGAAACTGATTGCAAAAGAGGGTAAATCGGCCACATTAAGATTACCATCTGGGGAGGTCCGTTTGATATCCAAAAACTGCTTAGCAACAGTCGGACAAGTGGGTAATGTTGGGGTGAACCAAAAAAGTTTGGGTAGAGCCGGATCTAAGTGTTGGCTAGGTAAGCGTCCTGTAGTAAGAGGAGTAGTTATGAACCCTGTAGACCATCCCCATGGGGGCGGTGAAGGGAGAGCCCCAATTGGTAGAAAAAAACCCACAACCCCTTGGGGTTATCCTGCGCTTGGAAGAAGAAGTAGGAAAAGGAACAAATATAGTGATAGTTTTATTCTTCGTCGCCGTAAATAGGAACATTGAAAATCGAATTTTTGGAATTGGAAATAATGTGATGGGCGAACGACGGGAATTGAACCCGCGCATGGTGGATTCACAATCCACTGCCTTGATCCACTTGGCTACATCCGCCCCTTCCCTTATCTAGCTAAATCTCTTTTTTCCATTCATCATTATACTTCAGATTAAGATCGAGATATTGGACATAGAATGCCAATTTAAAAAATGGAAAAAAAGGGAGTAATCAGCCGTGACACGTTCACTAAAAAAAAATCCTTTTGTAGCTAATCATTTATCGGGAAGAATTGAAAAACTCAACAGGAGGGAGGAGAAAGAAATCATAGTGACTTGGTCTCGGGCATCTACCATTATACCCACAATGATTGGCCATACAATCGCTATTCATAATGGAAAGGAACATTTACCTATTTATATCACAGATCGTATGGTCGGTCACAAATTGGGAGAATTCGCACCTACTCTCACTTTCGTGAGACACGCGAGAAACGATAATAAATCTCGTCGTTAGTCGTTCTACTAAGTATTCATAAGTATTCATGTGATTAATAGTATTTATACTTAAGAGTCTTTATCTTATAGTAAGAGTATAGGTAGATTTCTTTTTCTAGTATACTAATATACTAAGACTTAGACTTTTCTGACTTATCTTATACTATACTTCACCTAGGCACTTATCATTCATTGGCGGGGGAGAACTTTTATGATAAAGAACGAAAATTCGGATAGAGAAGCAAAAG